CATATGCTGTGTTTCATTTTGCTAAATGATATCAATTAAATGGTGTATCAATTCTATAAATTGGATATAGCAATAAATAAATCAGCAAAATTCTTTTATTTTAGATAGAAGAAACATTTCTTCTATCTAAAATAAAAGAATGTACCCTTCTATCCAAATCCAATTTGCATCGATAAAATAAATCCAAATTCTAGATTCTAGCAGTAGATGAATAATTGCAAATTTTTGTGTGTACGAGATTCGAATAACTTCAAAATAACTGACATAATTTTTTATTTTTCCTGATCAGAAAAATACATGAAAAAGAAAGGAGGTAGAAAAATTTTTTGATTTATGGTTAAAGAAGAAAAACAAGAAAACAAGGGTTCTGTTGAATTTCAAGTATTCAGTTTCACCAATAAGATACGGAGACTTGCTTCACATTTGGAATTACACAAAAAAGATTTTTCATCGGAAAGAGGTCTACGAAGACTTTTGGGAAAACGTCAACGTTTGCTGGCTTATTTGGCAAAGAAAAATAGAGTACGTTATAAGAAATTAATAAGTCAGTTGGATATTCGGGAGAAGTAATTTAATCGTTCGAATTTTTTTCTTATTTTATTAGTAGTCTTATAGTAGTCTTAGATTTTGCATTTTGATGAGCCTCGTTTTGAGGAATTCATGGAATAATGAATTAAGGAAGAAAAAAGAATATGAGTCTACCATTTACAAGAAAAGATCTAATGATAGTCAATATGGGCCCTCACCACCCATCAATGCATGGTGTTCTTCGACTGATCGTTACTCTCGATGGTGAAGATGTTGTTGATTGTGAACCCATATTAGGCTATTTACACAGAGGAATGGAAAAAATCGCAGAAAACAGAACGATTATACAATACTTGCCTTATGTAACACGGTGGGATTATTTAGCTACTATGTTTACAGAAGCAATAACGGTAAATGCACCAGAATTCTTAGAGAATATTCAAATACCTCAAAGAGCCAGCTATATTCGGGTAATTATGTTAGAATTGAGCCGTATAGCTTCTCACTTGTTATGGCTTGGGCCTTTTATGGCGGATCTCGGCGCACAGACTCCTTTTTTCTACATTTTTAGAGAGAGAGAATTGATATATGATCTATTTGAAGCTGCTACAGGTATGCGAATGATGCATAATTACTTTCGCATCGGAGGAGTAGCTGCCGATCTACCTTATGGATGGATGGATAAATGTTTAGATTTCTGTGATTATTTTTTACGAGGAGTTGTTGAATATGAACAACTTATTACACAGAATCCTATTTTTTTAGAACGAGTTGAAGGAGTAGGTTTTATTAGCGGAGAAGAAGCTGTAAATTGGGGCTTATCGGGACCAATGTTACGAGCTTCTGGAATACAATGGGATCTTCGTAAAATTGATCCTTATGAGTCTTACAATCAATTCGATTGGAAAGTCCAATGGCAAAAAGAAGGAGATTCGTTAGCTCGCTATTTAGTACGAATTGGTGAAATGAAGGAATCCATCAAAATTATTCAACAGGCTGTAGAGAAAATTCCTGGAGGCCCTTATGAGAATTTAGAAGCCCGACGCTTTAAGAAAGCAAAGAATTCGGAATGGAATGATTTTGAATATAGATTTCTTGGTAAAAAACCTTCCCCAAATTTTGAATTATCAAAACAAGAGCTTTATGTAAGAGTAGAAGCTCCAAAAGGTGAATTAGGAATTTATCTGGTAGGAGATGACAGTCTTTTCCCCTGGAGATGGAAAATTCGTCCACCCGGTTTTATTAATTTACAAATTCTTCCTCAGCTAGTTAAAAAAATGAAATTGGCTGATATCATGACGATATTAGGTAGTATAGATATCATTATGGGGGAAGTTGATCGTTGAAATGATAATAGATAGGATAGAGGTAGAAACTCTCAATTCTTTTTTGAAATCGGAATTATTAAAAGAAGTCTATGGACTAATATGGATTCTACCTATTTTGACCCTCCTATTGGGAATCACAATAGAAGTACTTGTAATTGTGTGGTTAGAAAGAGAAATATCCGCATCGATACAACAACGTATTGGTCCTGAATATGCCGGCCCCCTAGGACTGCTTCAAGCGATAGCAGATGGAACTAAGCTGATTTTTAAAGAGGATATCCTGCCATCCCGAGGAGAGATTCCTTTATTTAGCATTGGACCCTCTATAGCAGTCATATCCGTTTTATTAAGTTTTTTAGTTATCCCTTTTGGATATCATTTTGTTTTAGCTGATCTTAGTATTGGTGTTTTTTTATGGATTGCCATTTCAAGTATTGCTCCTATTGGTCTTCTTATGGCAGGATATAGCTCAAATAATAAATATTCTTTTTCAGGTGGTCTACGAGCAGCTGCTCAATCTATTAGTTATGAAATACCATTAACTTTTTGTGTGCTAGCAATATCTCTACGTGTGATTCGTTAAAAAAGGAGCTTTTCCTCTAAAATCTATTGAATATTTATCTTCCTTTTCTTATTCTGTATTCAGGTCGGTAAGTTAAACTAGATAGCTATATGAGTGAAACAAAACTGCTTATTAATTTGTAGTAAAAATAAAAAATCTCATTTCCTACGTACAAGAAAAAGTTGAAGTAAACATAAGTAGTGTAAACTCTTTACCCCAAGATGGAGATTGTTTGATTAGTCATCATATCTTGAAGCGGGCAAGAATAAAGGATTCGCGATATGGAATTCCATTACTAGAATATTTTTAGTTATTACTAGAACTTATAACCATATAAAAGAACCCATAAAAAGTTAGTGAGGGATTAGGAACACTAAAGTACATAAAGGATTAGTAATGAGAGAATCTAAATCATTAGAAATTTTTCCTCATAAAAGGAATCATAATAAGGACTTGAAATTGGTGGAAATGATCAAGTAGTACTTTCTTCGGATTCCGATCCAGAGTATATTCCCATTCACTTGTTAAGGAAATAGCTATCAAGAACGAATTAACCCTTTATTTCTTTTTTCTTTTTAAGTATCCCCTTCCCCGGGAAAGAAGAATAGGACAAAAGATATGGAATGCAATACAAAAAAAGATCCTTATTTATTCTTTCTTTTATCTATATTCATACAGAATTGAATTCGTCATGAACTAATATCCAATTCTTTTCATTTATTAATTGCTATAACGAGTGTTTTATTCCAATATTAAGTTATTACTGAACAAGAAAAAACTGTCATTTTATTATATAAAGGATAAGATCAATTCGGAAGCGCTTTTTTATTATTTTAGCAGACGGAATTGCTTTGGTCTAATTTAGGACTTTCCAATCAATTTTATCTTACCTAATTCTATCTACGCTCGGGGGATAAGATCGAAAAGAAATAATCCTTTTTTCTGATCATAGAGGAGCCGTATGAAGCTAAGGTTTCATGTACGGTTTTGGAATAGCGGTGGGAACTGTGATGTTATCATCGACTATGATTATCTAACAGTTCAAGTACGGTTGATATAGTTGAAGCACAATCAAAATATGGTTTTTTTGGATGGAATCTTTGGCGTCAGCCTATAGGTTTTCTAGTTTTTCTAATTTCTTCTTTGGCAGAATGTGAAAGATTACCCTTTGATTTACCAGAAGCAGAGGAAGAATTAGTAGCGGGTTATCAAACCGAATATTCCGGTATTAAATATGGTTTATTTTATCTTGCTTCTTACCTAAATTTATTAGTTTCCTCCTTATTTGTAACTGTTCTCTACTTAGGCGGGTGGAATTTTTCTATTCCCTATATATCCTTTTTTGAATTTTTCCAAATGAATAAAATTGTGGGAATTTTAGAAATGATAATGGGTATCCTTATTACATTAACTAAAGCTTTTTTATTTCTCTTCATTTCTATCACAATAAGATGGACTTTACCCCGGATGAGAATGGATCAGTTATTAAATCTTGGATGGAAATTTCTTTTACCTATTTCTCTGGGCAATCTCTTATTAACAACTTCTTCCCAACTAGTTTCACTATAAATAAGATAATACAATAACAGTAAGAATAGCTTCAACACAAAAGTTCTCTCAAACAAGAGAAAGAAACATACCTTTTTTCATAGATATTTAGAATATGTTCCCTATGATAACTGGGTTCATTAGTTATGGTCAACAAACAATACGTGCCGCAAGATACATTGGTCAAGGTTTCATAATTACCTTATCCCACACAAATCGTTTACCTATAACGATTCACTACCCTTATGAAAAATCAATTACATCAGAGCGTTTCCGCGGGCGAATACACTTTGAATTTGATAAATGTATTGCTTGTGAAGTATGTGTTCGTGTATGCCCAATAGATCTACCCCTTGTGGATTGGAGATTTGAAAAGGATATTAAAAAGAAACAATTGCTTAATTATAGCATTGATTTCGGAGTTTGTATATTTTGTGGTAACTGTGTTGAATATTGTCCGACAAACTGTTTATCAATGACTGAAGAATATGAACTTTCTACTTATGATCGTCATGAATTGAATTACAATCAAATTGCTTTGAGTCGATTACCAGTCTCCATAATGGGAGATTACACAATTCAAACAATTAGGAATTCGCCTCAAAGTAAAATAGACGAAGAAAAATCTTGGAATTCAAGAACGATTACTGATTACTAGGTACTAGGATTTTTTGTTAGAAAAATCCAATAGTTTTTTACTAACTATAAAGAAAAATGAATAACTACTGCTTATTACAAATTATTCATGATTTAAAATGAGAGTAGATTTTCGTGATGTGATTTCTAACTATACAATTTATATAAAAATATCCTAATCCCTTTTTCTTTCCTTGAATCTTTTAGTTTTAGTTAGTTCATGAAAAATTTTATACTATTAATTTCTTCTTATCCATAATGGATTTACCTGGACCAATACATGAGATTCTTGTGCTATTTGGGGGATTTGTTCTTCTACTAGGGGGTCTAGGAGTAGTATTACTTACCAACCCAATTTATTCTGCCTTTTCGCTGGGATTAGTTCTTGTTTGTATATCCTTGTTCTATTTTTTATTGAATTCCTACTTTGTAGCTGTCGCACAACTTCTTATTTATGTGGGAGCCATAAATGTCTTGATCATATTTGCTGTAATGTTTGTAAATGGCTCAGAGTGGTCTAAAGATAAGAATTATTGGACTATTGGAGATGGGTTTACTTCACTCGTTTCTATAACTATTCCTTTTTCGCTAATGACTACTATCCCAGATACGTCATGGTATGGAATTCTTTGGACTACAAGATCAAACCAAATAGTAGAACAGGGTCTCATAAATAACGTTCAACAAATTGGGATTCATTTAGCAACCGATTTTTATCTTCCGTTTGAACTCATTTCCCTAATTCTTCTAGTTTCTTTAATAGGTGCAATTACTATGGCTCGACAATAAAAAATTCTTAGAATTTCAAATCTAAAAAAATAACTAAAGAATAAAACAAACAATTTTTATTTAGTAAAATCCATCTACTGTCAACACAACAAATACTTTTTTTTTTTTTCTCTTTTGTTGCGTTCTATTCTAATTAATTGAATCGGTTCAATTCTTGTGCTCATATTGAAATGAATCGAGATGGATAAGGAGTTAGTTAATGATGTTTGAGCATGTACTTTTTTTGAGTGTCTATTTATTTTCGATTGGTATCTATGGATTGATTACAAGCCGAAACATGGTTAGAGCTCTAATATGTCTTGAACTTATACTGAATTCAATTAATCTAAATCTCGTAACATTTTCTGCTCTATTTGATAGTCGCCAATTAAAAGGAGACATTTTCGCAATTTTTGTTATAGCCCTGGCGGCGGCTGAAGCAGCTATTGGACTATCCATTCTTTCTTCCATCCATCGTAACAGGAAATCAACTCGTATCAATCAATCGAATTTTTTGAATAATTAGGCATAGAATTCTCTAAACAAAGGCGCATATATAATAATAAGGAACATTAAGATTAATAAAATTCGAGTCTTCTTTTCTTTTTTTTATTTGAGAATACCCATTTTTGAAGTAGGTTATTTCAGAGTATTCTTTTTTAGTTATTAAATTTTGCATTTTTGCAATTCATTGATATTGCAATATTCAAATTGCAATAATTTATATTGCAAAGATAATAGCCAATGGCTAATTCGAATTAGTATGTAGAATTCGTATAATCATGACTGTTGAAGCCTTAAATTCAAGTCTCTTGGCTCTTTTCACGCTTTCTCACAAACAGATTAAGAAATATATTGCATTATTTATTAAAGTTTGGATAAACCATTGCTTCGTCTGGTGTCTACAATACATATAACTTATATAGTACTAATTTCATTTTTACCAGATCGAAAATTATTATGTTGAAAAGGAAAATTTCTAGATCCAATGTCACATTCTGTAAAAATTTATGATACATGTATAGGATGCACTCAATGTGTACGAGCTTGTCCAACAGATGTATTAGAAATGATACCTTGGGATGGATGTAAAGCCAAGCAAATTGCTTCTGCGCCGAGAACCGAAGATTGTGTGGGTTGTAAGAGATGCGAATCCGCCTGCCCAACAGATTTTTTAAGTGTCCGCGTTTATTTAGGGCCTGAAACAACCCGCAGCATGGCTCTATCTTATTGATACGTTACAAAAAACTCCACTTGAATCGTCTGATTCCTCTTTACCGAAGAAGCCTGTGCTCAATATAATCGAGCATGGGCTTTTCTGGTCAAAACGTATCTTGTCTTTATTACTTTATCATGAGTTATTTTCCTTGGTTAACAATACTTGTTGTTTTGCCGATATTTGCAGGTTCATTAATTTTCTTTTTACCCCATAAAGGAAACAAAATTGTTAGGTGGTATACTATATCTATTTGTTTATTAGAATTCCTTCTAATGACTTATGCATTCTGTTATCATTTCCAATTAGAGGATCCCTTAATCCAATTAAGGGAGGATTATAAATGGATAGATGTTTTCGATTTCCACTGGAGATTGGGAATCGATGGACTTTCATTAGGATCTATTTTATTGACAGGATTTATCACTACTTTAGCTACTTTAGCGGCTTGGCCGATTACCCGGAATTCGCGATTATTCTATTTCCTGATGCTAGCAATGTATAGCGGTCAAATAGGATTATTTTCTTCACGAGACCTTTTACTTTTTTTTATCATGTGGGAGTTAGAATTAATTCCTGTTTACTTACTTTTATCCATGTGGGGGGGGAAAAGGCGTCTATATTCAGCTACCAAGTTTATTTTGTATACTGCAGGCGGTTCCATTTTTTTCTTAATCGGAGTTCTGGGTATGGGCTTATATGGTTCCAACGAACCAATATTAGACTTGGAACGATTGATTAATCAATCATACCCTGCAACATTGGAAATACTACTTTATTTTGGCTTCCTTATTGCTTATGCTGTCAAATTGCCGATTATACCTCTACATACGTGGTTACCAGATACCCACGGGGAAGCACATTACAGTACATGTATGCTTTTAGCGGGAATCTTATTAAAGATGGGAGCATATGGATTGATTCGGATCAATATGGAATTGTTACCTCATGCTCATTATCTATTCTCCCCCTGGTTGGTAATAATAGGAGCGGTGCAAATAATCTATGCAGCTTTAACTTCTCTTGGTCAACGAAATTTCAAAAAAAGAATAGCCTACTCCTCCGTATCTCACATGGGTTTCATAATTATAGGAATTGGTTCCATAACCAACATTGGACTAAATGGAGCTATTTTACAAATATTATCCCATGGATTTATTGGTGCTACACTATTTTTCTTGGCAGGAACGGCTTGTGATAGAATGCGTCTTGTTTATCTCGAAGAACTGGGAGGGATATCTATACCAATGCCAAAAATGTTTACTATGTTTAGTAGCTTTTCAATGGCTTCTCTTGCCTTACCAGGAATGAGCGGTTTTGTTGCAGAATTAGTAGTATTTTTTGGACTAATTACTAGTCCAAAATTTATGTTAATGCCAAAAATGCTAATTACTTTTGTAATGGCAATTGGAATGATATTAACTCCTATTTATTTATTATCTATGTTACGCCAGATGTTCTATGGATACAAGTTATTTCATGTTCCAAACGCAAATTTTGTGGATTCTGGACCACGAGAACTCTTTCTTTTAATCTGTATCTTTTTACCAGTAATAGGAATTGGTATTTATCCAGATTTTGTTCTTTCGCTATCCGTTGACAGGGTAGAGGCTCTCTTATCCAATTATTATCCTAAATAGGATTTTCTTTTTTTAACAAGTCCGCTCTATATTTCATAATGGAAAAACTGAAAAATTCCGAAAAAAGTAAAAAAGTCTAATTAGATCTATTTCGAATTTTTGGGAACCCCTTTGAAAAGACGTTCAAAGGGGTTCCCAAATCCAAAAAAATGGGAAAAAACCTTCATTTTATGAATGTTTTATGTTATGTAATCATTTAGATGGTAATGTAAATGAACCATAACTATGTAAACCTATTCCTAAAAGATTGATACCAAAATAGCAGATCCAAATTATAAGAAATCCTATCGAAGCTACAAATGCAGAATTCGTACCCTTCCAATTTGGATTTGTTCTACTATGTAAATAAATTGCAAATATGGTCCAGGTAATAAATGCCCAAGTTTCCTTAGGATCCCAATTCCAATAGGATCCCCACGCCTCATTAGCCCATACTGCTCCACAAAGAATACCTATGGTTAAAAGGGTAAACCCTAGACTAATAACACGATAACTCCAAGAATCCAAACGCTCGGTTAATTGATATTTGTAATAATTTGGAAATGAAGGAAAAGAGGTGTTTTTTAAGGCACTTCTTTTTGCATAGAAATATTCAATCTCACTAAATAAAAATGTTTTAAGTAATTTTCTTTTTTTCTTTTTAGAAAAGAAATCGAAATTCTTTCGAAATCTAATGATTAGAAGAGCGGCGGATAATAAGGATCCGCACAAAAGAGTTGCATAGCTTAGTAACATCATACTGACATGCATCATTAACCACTGAGATTGGAGAGCAGGTACTAGTATTGTAGATTGATGCATTTCAGTTAAAAGACCTGACGTGGCAAAGCCTTGCGTTAAAATAGTACTTGGCGTAGTTATTGCGCTTAAATCATTTTTAGAGTTCTGTATCTTAGGAATAGTATGAAGAATATACAGAGCCCATGAAAGGAAGATCAATGACTCATATAAATTACTTAATGGAAAATGCCCCGAAGAAACCCAACGAGAAACTAAGAATCCTGTTATAGAGAAAAAAGTAGCTATCATTCCTTTTTCTGACGAATCACGTAATCCCCTAAGTTCACGAACTAATAAGGTTATCAAATGAATCGTAATCACAATGGAAATTGTTGAGAAAGAGATATGAGTTAGTATATGTTCTAAAGTTGCAAATAGCATAAGGAGAAGGTCCCATTACAAAATTGGAAATTTCGAATTGAATCCATTTTCTAATCTATTGTATTCTTTTTCGAGAATGCCGCCACTCGGACTCGAACCGAGATGCTTGAGCACTGCTTCCTAAGAGCAGCGTGTCTACCAATTTCACCATGGCGGCTAACTTGAAATAATAGTTAACTTAAAAGAATAATAGTTATTTTCTCGCCAATCGTCGAGATTGGGAGAATCCATAGAATTTAGGAAAATTATTAGAATTTCATCTTTAAATACAAAGAGTTTTGTATTTTGAAAAGTTTCTTGAGTCAAAGCCTTTACGCTCTTATTAATATGATTTACCAGTCCTAAACCTGTGAATTTTGGATAAGATCGGTAGAAATTCTAAATACTATTGCAAGAGTACTCTACTTTTGATAATAGAATCCTCCTATTTTTTTATGAGGATTCCATTATCAAAAGTTCTTTGATAGGAAAAAAGAATACTGAGGACACAATATACCAAAACTTTTTTTTGTTCTATATAACAGAATAACGGAGGGATTAGTTCTAAGAATATTGTACCCAGGAATTCGACACATAAAAGTACATTCATTAATTAATCCAAATTATTCATTCATATTAAATAATTGGAATTTCTTTGAGATAGTTCAATTCAGATTATTCCAAAACCTGATTATTTGTTTGTTACCCAGAAAAACCTTTTGGTTTTGGATGCTCGTTACCGCTCAAAAATGATCTTGATTTTGCTAAGAAATAAGATTGTACTATGGAAAAATAAGTTTTTTTCTTCCAAATATTTTTACGAATACGCTTTTTTGACATCGAAGTACGTTTTTTTGGAACTGCCATTCAAAAAGGGAATTAGTTTTTTTTAGTTGTATGTGAAAGACATCTATTGCCGCAAATCAATCCTTCTTTCTGTTTTTTCTTAGTATTTATACTTAGATACTGAAAGATAATGAAATTTGAAATTATTTTTTACTTCATTTTGTCTAATGTGGATAAGAAAAGAGTTTTTCGCGTATTTTTCATATATATTTTAGACTTTGTTTTAATAATATACAATATATACAAAGATATATTATAAACAAAGGTTTTCTATTTAAATCAATTTATATATCAAATATACTCTATATATAAATCTAAGATATGGGGGATAAGCCCCCATATAATATGGGGAGATAAAACGAAGGTAAAATTCAAATACTTAATTAAGTTGAGAAGATATTCAAGAATGTAATTCCAGTCAAAATAAAAAAAGAATTAGTCTATTAAACAAGACATTCTAAAACTTAGATAATTCTAGTCATTAGGATTTCCAATTTATATGAAGTAAAAAATATTCGAGAATTTCCGATAAATATAAAATGCAAATATAGTTGAAATTCAATCAATCAGTTACGAAATAAGAGAGCTATTTCATTTTAACAGAAAGAAATAAAAAAAAGAATAGGAATAGAAAGTAAACTGATTCAATCTTTTTTTGTATTTTAATAAATATCTTTTTTTATCTAATAACTAAATAACGAAATTCTTTGATTAAGTTTTTGAATTTAAGCAACTAAACCCATTCCGAATTTTTGAATATTTCAATGAGACAAATTTGGAAAAAATAAGAATTCCAGTATTTTTTCTTATTCTTATTTTGTTTTTTTAATTCCTTCAGAAAGAAATAAGAATAAGTTTGGTGAATCGGAAACAATTTTATAGAAAAAAAGAATTATAAATTTCAACTATAAATTGCTATTTCTTTTCTTATGGAACATACATATCAATATGCCTGGGTAATCCCTCTTCTCCCACTTCCAGTTATTATGTCAATGGGGTTTGGGCTTTTTCTTATTCCGACAGCAACAAAAAATCTTCGTCGCATATGGGCTTTTCCTAGTGTTTTACTCTTAAGTATAGCTCTGGTATTCTCAGTTCACCTGTCTATTCAACAAATAAAAGGGAGTTCTATCTATCAATATCTATGGTCTTGGACCATCAATAATGATTTTTCCTTAGAATTTGGATACTTGATCGACCCCCTTACTTCTATTATGTTAATATTAATTACTACTGTGGGAATCTTGGTTCTTATTTATAGTGACGATTATATGTCTCACGATGAGGGATATTTGAGATTTTTCATTTATATAAGTTTTTTTAATACTTCCATGTTGGGATTGGTTACTAGTTCCAATTTGATACAAATTTATTTTTTTTGGGAACTTGTGGGAATGTGTTCCTATTTATTGATAGGCTTTTGGTTTACACGCCCAATTGCAGCGAGTGCTTGTCAAAAAGCTTTTGTAACTAATCGTGTAGGGGATTTTGGTTTGTTATTAGGAATTTTAGGTTTTTTTTGGATAACAGGTAGTTTAGAGTTTCGGGATTTGTTCAAAATAGCTAATAACTGGATTCCTAATAATGGGATTAATTCATTACTTACTACTTTGTGTGCTTTTTTATTATTTCTTGGTGCAGTTGCAAAATCTGCACAATTCCCTCTTCACGTATGGTTACCTGATGCTATGGAAGGACCCACTCCCATTTCGGCTCTTATACACGCAGCAACTATGGTTGCTGCGGGGATTTTTCTTCTAGCTCGACTTCTTCCTCTTTTCATATCCCTACCTTTGATAATGAGTTTCATTTCCTTAGTAGGTACAATAACACTTTTCTTAGGAGCGACTTTAGCTCTTGCTCAGAGAGATATTAAAAGAAGCTTAGCCTATTCTACAATGTCTCAATTGGGTTATATGATGTTAGCTCTAGGTATAGGTTCTTATCAAGCAGCTTTATTCCATTTGATCACTCATGCTTATTCGAAAGCCTTATTGTTCTTGGGATCCGGATCCGTTATTCATTCAATGGAACCTCTTGTTGGATATTCACCAGATAAAAGTCAGAATATGGTTCTTATGGGTGGTTTAAAAAAATATGTTCCTATTACAAGAACGACTTTTTTATTGGGTACACTTTCTCTTTGTGGTATTCCACCTCTTGCTTGCTTCTGGTCCAAAGATGAAATCCTTAGTAATAGTTGGTTGTATTCACCTTTTTTTGGAATAATCGCTTCTTTTACTGCAGGATTAACTGCATTTTATATGTTTCGAATATATTTACTTACTTTTGATGGGTATTTGCGTGTTCATTTTCAAAATTACAGTAGTACTAAAGAAGGTTCGTTGTATTCAATATCCTTATGGGGAAAAAGCATACCCAAAGGAGTCAATAGAGATTTTGTTTTATCAACAATGAACAATGGAGTTTCTTTTTTTTCACAAAATATACCCCAAATTCCTGGTAATACAAGAAATAGGATAGGATTTTTTAGTACTTCCTTTGGAGCTAAAAAAACTTTTGTCTATCCTCGCGAAACTGGAAATACTATGCTATTTCCTCTTCTTATATTACTGCTTTTTACTTTGTTCATTGGATCCATAGGAATCCATTTTGATAATGGAGTAATGGATAACGGAACATCAGAGTTAACCATATTATCAAAGTGGCTAGCCCCTTCGATAAGCTTTTTCCAGGAAAGTTCTAATTCTTCCATAAATTCATATGAATTTCTCACTAATGCTATTTCTTCTGTAAGTTTAGCTATTTTTGGTCTATTCATAGCATATATATGCTATGGATCCGCTTATTCTTTTTTTCAGAATTTGAATTTAAAAAATTCCCTTGTAAAAGGGAATCCAAAAAAGAACTTTTTGGATCAAGTAAAAAAAAGGGTATACAGCTGGTCATATAATCGCGGTTATATAGATGTTTTCTATACTAAGCTCTTTATTCTGGGTATAAGAAGATTTGCCGAACTAACGCATTTTTTTGATAAAGGTGTTATTGATGGAATTATCAATGGAGTGGGTCTTGCTGGTTTTTGTATAGGAGAAGAAATTAAATATGTGGGGGGAGGGCGAATATCGTCTTATCTATTCTTTTTTTTATGTTATGTATCCTTGTTCATATTCTTTTTTCTTCCTTAATTCATTATTCCATGAATTCCTCAAAACGAGGCTCATCAAAATGCAAAATCTAAGACTACTATAAGACTACTAATAAAATAAGAAAAAAATTCGAACGATTAAATTACTTCTCCCGAATATCCAACTGACTTATTAATTTCTTATAACGTACTCTATTTTTCTTTGCCAAATAAGCCAGCAAACGTTGACGTTTTCCCAAAAGTCTTCGTAGACCTCTTTCCGATGAAAAATCTTTTTTGTGTAATTCCAAATGTGAAGCAAGTCTCCGTATCTTATTGGTGAAACTGAATACTTGAAATTCAACAGAACCCTTGTTTTCTTGTTTTTCTTCTTTAACCATAAATCAAAAAATTTTTCTACCTCCTTTCTTTTTCATGTATTTTTCTGATCAGGAAAAATAAAAAATTATGTCAGTTATTTTGAAGTTATTCGAATCTCGTACACACAAAAATTTGCAATTATTCATCTACTGCTAGAATCTAGAATTTGGATTTATTTTATCGATGCAAATTGGATTTGGATAGAAGGGTACATTCTTTTATTTTAGATAGAAGAAATGTTTCTTCTATCTAAAATAAAAGAATTTTGCTGATTTATTTATTGCTATATCCAATTTATAGAATTGATACACCATTTAATTGATATCATTTAGCAAAATGAAACACAGCATATGCATCCATCTTTCGGCTCGAGAATTTCACGGGAGAGAGATATAGTATAAGAAATAGGCTATTAAGTAACTCTAAATGAATTGTGGATACATCTGTATCCTTAACATACTGAAACGACTGCCATTATTCGTATCAAAGCAATAGCGATTCATAAAAGCAAAATCTTGTAATCAATGGTGGGCCAATAATGAATTTTTTTGCATATGTATTAAGACGCTTGGTCTGATTTCGAAATTGTCCAGAGTTTTTTATGTTGTTTTCCTTGCAAAATGATGGATCTCCTTCCGTAACTTTCCAATTACGAGTACGAGAATTGAAAGACATGAAAATTCTCAATTCTCTACAGCGTCTAGGAGATAGATAGAATATTTTCAGGAACAAGAAAATCAGAAGAATCTTTTTCTCTATTCACTACCATTCCGCGTCTTCGACTTCTATTAGTTTCTTTTCTTCTTTAATGCAATAGCTATAGTTTGATATAGAATCCATTTCTAAAAGTAATGGAAACCATTCTCTTATAGGAAATGGTTCGAAAATCGCTATTCCACCTTTTAGGTTTAGGTATCGTGAAAAGTGATACCTGTGAAGATCGTGCATTTCAGTCACATTCAGATCCGTTTTTCGAGTTCATGATATAACCAAATTGGATGGATCTTCCACCCGTTTAGCTAAGAAAGAATAGATGCGGAGGTGGATAATAGATCGATATGAAGATCATGAGCTGCCCCATAATGAAACCACCAGTAGTCGCGAATATCTCCTTCTTCCCTAACCCAAGATTGGAGAAAGAAGATCTAAGAGGGATCTATGTAGAATGTGGTCAGAAATCCATAATAGAGTCCGACCACAACGACCGAATTAATTATCCTCATCGAGAAACTTAGACTACTAAGTAGAAAAGATTTGAAAATCATGGCATGGGTCTCCTTTTTTCTTTCTTTAGAGTTTTCTATATGCACAATTTCTCG